TCAACTTGAAAAAAAAATAATTCAATTATTCTTAAATTATTCAATTAGATAATAATTGAATAATTTAATGATTTCCCCTCCCTATTTGATATTGATTAGCTCACCAATCCATATGTAATGGAACTCTATTCGCTTTTCTGATTGATATATAAAATAATAGAATTAGGAAATCCTCTATTTACTATTCACTGAATAATAACTTTTTTGTTGACAAAAGAATAAAGATCATTTCTATTCCAAGGTGGGGAGTTTTATTTTCCCCATCGACCTATTTGCAGAATAAAATGAAAAAAAAAATTCTATATTTGCATATCTATAGAAAAACGTATATAAAAATCTTTAGTGAAAGTTAAGAACTCATTAAAATTAATTGATTCTATTTTGAAACCTTTTTGTTTTGTCGAACTTTCGAACTTTTTATTTTCTCTGAATTATTATATAGACCCCCATATATATCTTGCCCTTAACCCAATAGAGAAAATTGATTAATGAAATTTTGTATGACTAATTATGAATTTTGAGCGATCCAAAATGGGTTCTTTTCTTTCTATTTTGTCGTCAAAATCCCTTTTTTGTTTTATTTTAGATTTCTAAAATAAAATAAGAAATTACTGCTTAAACAATGAAAACAAAAATTTTTGTAACTCTATTCCTTAATTTGAGTATAGAAGGGTTTAGTTACAAGAGTTGAATTCGAGGAAAGCATAAAATCTAGGAAAGTTCCAGGTTAAATAAAAAAAACTAAGACTCTAAACTCAAATCAAAAATAATGAACCTTCAACCTCAAATTCCTATTTGAACAACTTTTTATTGTTATTGAGCCATTTGAATCATTACTAAACTAAAATAGCTTACTCAATCTCGACGATTGCTTATTCATAGGCTATTATGACTTCAAGACAGGCCGCTATGGTGAAATTGGTAGACACGCTGCTCTTAGGAAGCAGTGCTAATGCATCTCGGTTCGAGTCCGAGTGGCGGCATACCATCTTCTAAAAAGGATAAATAGATCTTATAATGAATTCAATTCCTGATTTACATTTTCGAATTATGTAATTAAGGGACTCTTTTTTTTTAAGATTTTTTATGATATTTTCAACCTTAGAGCATATATTAACTCACATTTCCTTTTCGATCGTTTCAATTGTAATTACAATTCATTTGATAACCCTTTTAGTCGATGAAATTGTAAAACTATACGATTCGTCAGAAAAGGGCATAATAGTGACTTTTTTCTGTATAACAGGCTTATTAGTTACTCGGTGGATTTCTTCAGGACATTTCCCACTAAGCGATTTATATGAATCATTAATTTTCCTTTCATGGAGTTTCTCCCTTATTCATATAATTCCGTATTTCAAAAAAAATGTTTTCATTTTAAGTAAAATAACTGGACCAAGTGCTATTTTGACCCAAGGCTTTGCTACTTCAGGTATTTTAACTGAAATACACCAATCTGGAATATTAGTACCTGCTCTTCAATCGGAGTGGTTAATAATGCACGTAAGTATGATGATATTGGGCTATGCAGCCCTTTTATGTGGATCGTTATTATCAGTAGCACTTCTAGTGATTACATTTCGCAAAAACAGAAAGCTTTTTTATATTTATAAGAGCAATGGTTTTTTAAACGAGTCATTTTTCTTGGGTGAAAATGTTTTCGAAAATACTTCGTTTTTTTCTGCTAAAAATTATTACAGGTTCCAATTGATTCAACAATTGGATTATTGGAGTTATCGGGTTATTAGTTTAGGATTTACTTTTTTAACCATAGGAATTCTTTCGGGAGCGGTATGGGCTAATGAAGCATGGGGGTCATATTGGAATTGGGACCCAAAAGAAACTTGGGCATTTATTACTTGGATCGTATTTGCAATTTATTTACATACTCGAACAAATAGAAATTTGCGGGGTGCAAATTCTGCAATTGTAGCGTCTATAGGCTTTCTTATAATTTGGATATGCTATTTTGGGGTCAATCTATTAGGAATAGGGTTACATAGTTATGGTTCTTTTCCATCAACATTTAATTGAATTCAAGACAAGTTATTACAAATACAAGAGCGGGCGACGCATTGTATGAACCAGCATGCGGGCCGTGTGAATCATCAATACAATATTTGATTCACACGGTTTTCTATCATATGTAGTTCAATTTCATTGTTTTTACTTAATTCTTAAATTAAGAGAAGAAAAAAAGTCTTCTTTTTTTCATTGTCCAAGAATGTTTTTAAAAACAAACATAGGTTTTTTTATTTCAGTCATCCAATTATTTATAAAAAAAATTCGATAGAATAACTTCGACCTTGTCAACTGCTAATGAAAGAACGAAATCGGGGTATATACCAATACCTATGACGGGTAAAAAAATGGAGATCGAAAGAAATAACTCTCGCGGTCCAGAATCAAAAAAAGAATCCTTCGGAGCGTTAAATAGCTTGTATCCATAGAACATCTGGCGTGGCATAGATAATGAATAAATAGGAGTTAATATAATTCCAATTGCCATTACAAAAGTAATTAGTAGTTTTGGAATTAAAAGATATTTTTGGCCGGTAATTATTCCAAAAAATACTATCAATTCAGCAACAAAACCACTCATACCTGGTAATGCAAGGGAAGCCATCGAAAAGCTACTGAACATCGTGAACATTTTTGGCATTGGAATAGCTATTCCGCCCATTTCGTCAAGATAAACAAGGCGGATTCTATCATAAGTCGTTCCCGCCAAGAAAAAAAGTGCAGCACCAATAAATCCATGAGAGATTATTTGTAAAAGGGCTCCATTAAGTCCCGTATCGGTTAGAGAACTAATTCCGATAATTATGAAACCCATATGAGAGACAGAGGAATAGGCTATTCTTTTTTTTAAATTCCGTTGGCCAAGAGATGTTGAAGCTGCATAGATTATTTGTATTGTACCTATTATCATCAACCAAGGAGAAAATATAGAATGGGCATGAGGTAATAATTCCATATTGATTCGAATTAATCCATACGCTCCCATTTTTAATAAGATTCCGGCTAGAAGCATACAAGTACTGTAATGTGCTTCTCCATGGGTATCTGGTAACCATGTGTGTAGGGGGATAATGGGCGATTTGACAGCAAAAGCAATAAAAAATCCAATATAGAAGATTATTTCTAAAATCACAGGATATGATTGATTAACTGATGTTTCAAAATTTAATGTTGGTTCATTAGAACCATATAAAGCAACACCCAAAACTCCCATTAAGAGAAAAACAGAACCCCCTGCCGTGTACAAAATAAATTTTGTAGCTGAGTACAGACGTTTCTTTCCTCCCCACATGGCTAGAAGTAGATAAACAGGAATTAATTCTAACTCCCACATGATGAAAAAAAGTAAAAGGTCCCGAGACGAAAATGATCCAATTTGACCACTGTACATTGCTAACATGAGAAAATGGAATAATCGAGAATCTCGAGTAACTGGCCAAGCCGCTAAAGTCGCTAAAGTAGTGATAAATCCTGTTAATAAAATGGGTCCTATAGAAAGTCCATCTATTCCTAATCTCCAATGGAAATCAAAAAAATCGATCCATTTATAATCCTCTACTAGTTGGATTAATGGATCATCCGATTGGAAATGATAACAAAATGCATAAGTTGTTAGAAGGAGTTCTAAAATACATATACATATGGTATACCACCGAATTACCCTATTTCCTTTATGGGGAAGAAAGAAAATTAAAGAACCCGCAAATATCGGAAAAACAACAATTATTGTTAACCAAGGAAAATAATTCGTAGTAAAGACAAGATACACTTAGACCAAAAAAACCCGTGCTCAAAATATTTTGATTTTCGAGCACAGGTTTGTCGGTAAAAAAATTAAATGGATTCAAGTAGAGTTTTCTCGAACGTATCAATAAGCTAGACCCATACTGCGAGTTGTTTCATGCCATAAATAAACTCGTACACTCAAGAAATCCGTTGGACAGGCGGATTCACATCTTTTACAACCAACACAGTCCTCTGTTCGTGGAGCAGAAGCAATTTGTTTAGCCTTACAACCGTCCCAAGGTATCATTTCTAATACATCTGTGGGGCAGGCTCGGACACATTGAGTACATCCTATACACGTATCATAAATCTTTACTGAATGTGACATTGGGTCTATACGTTTTTTAATGTTCTAAATTTTCGATCTAGTAAACTTAGAAACGAATTAGATATTTAGATACCAGATGAATCAATGAGTTATCATAATTTTCTAATCAACCCCTTTCTGGATTGGTTTATGAGATAGGAGAGAGGCCAAAATACTTTGATTTCTTATATTTTGCAAACAAGATCATATCTTACGTAGTAAATATGCTAATTAAAATCGATTTCTCAATATTAGAATGTAAATGATTACTATTAATTATTCAACAAATTTGATTGGTTGATACGAGTTGATTTTCTGTTACGGTAAATTGATGAAACAATAGCCAGTCCAATGGCTGCTTCAGCGGCTGCAATAGCTATAACAAAAATTGAGAAAATGTCTCCTTTTAATTGACGATTATCAAAAAAATCAGAAAATGTTACAAAATTGATATTAACCGCATTCAATATAAGTTCAAGACACATAAGGGCTCTAACCATATTTCGACTTGTGATCAATCCATAGATACCGATAGAAAATAAATAGGCACTCAAAACAAGTACATGTTCGAGAATCATTAAACAACTCCTTATCAATCTCGACTCCTTTCAATATGAACAACAATTCAACTAATTTAATAGACTAGTCTATAACAAGTATGGAACAAAGAAATATATTGGTACTAGATTGACCTAAAGTCTTTCTATTTATCCAGCTAGAATTCAAATAGAATTGAAGGAAAATGAATGTGATAAGACAGAACAAAATTTTATTTTAATTCCAAGTTTTAATAGAAATTTTTTATTGACGAGCTACAGCAATTGCACCTATTAAAGCAACTAAAAGGATTATTGAAATAAGTTCAAATGGGAGAAAAAAATCTGTT